AATTGCATTGTTGCAATAGTGTAAATAAGCACAAATTTGGTGTATTTTAGGCCCAACATAACTACTAGAGGTTTTCCTGTTTCCGGGGGTTTTCAGGAGTCTTAGTGATCTCTCGAGTTCTGGGGGGTAGGGGGGTTTTTACGCGAGGAAACCAGGGGTCATAATAGGTATCATTCGAGTGAACAAGCACTATTTATGCTCTTGATATTAACATATGCAATTCTTATGTAAAGTCTTTTCAACACTCATACTATTTACGTGTTTCATTCGTTAAATGCTCACGCTTGTTAGTTAATACCGTGTGCGCTCTGTTATGTCAAATGAAAGGAAAAAAAAAAAGGGAACCCCTTGCACCCGGGGAGTGAACGCCCGGCATGCTGGGTCATCTCGCTTATGTGTCCCACCATTAATCTATGTAAGCGTCAATAAAAGTGCGGTGAGTAACGCGGGTTTATGGCCCTGACAGAGGAACCAAATGCCAGGAATAGTGCACTCTGTGAAACCCCCCACAAAATACTTGTCCCTCACCCTCAATAACCGTTAGCCTTAAGAAATCAACTGTTGGTCGGTTCTTACTACATCGTGTGCTGTGGTATGATGGGTTGTGGAAAAACGTATATCATAACCAGTGGTTTAAATGTGTTCGGTCTTAAATTTCGCCAATCCTTGAATTCTTATAGATGTTACCTACATAATTAATTGCTTTAAACAGCTTGGGTTATATGATGATATATGAGGGGGTTACTACTATATATGTTGATTATACATATATATGTCCTTGATTACCATTGAAATGGTTAAAATAAATAGATGGTGTATATACATATATGTTTTAGGTACATATATGATATAAATTACATACGCGCAAAGAATAGTTTAGCTTAGAATCCTAGCTTTGGGAGTTAGGGGTAGGAGTTAGAATCTCCTTTCTTTGAGCAGTAGGGGGGACTTTAACCTCCGGCATCCGGCTTACAAGACCGGCGCTCTTGACGCTGAGCTACTAGTGCACGATCATCCAAGGGCCTTGTTTTCTGCCCACCCGGCTAGCGGGGAGAGGACCAGGAAGAGGGAGAAATATAGGACGGATGCAATTTGACCAATAATAATGTATGGGTGTTCCACGGGCATGCCCCCGATTCATGTGAGGATGGCGACGTTTGCGATAAGAGTCCAGAACAGGAACTGCGTGACGGGGCGGAAGGTAAGCCCCCGTTGTTTAGAGGTGTGTAGGACGGGTACAACTATGAGAACGAGGATGGAGGCAAGAAGGGCTAGGACTCCTCCCAGTTTGTTTGGGATGGAGCGCAGGATTGCATAGGCAAACAGAAAATATCATTCGGGCTTGATGTGGGGTGGGGTAACTAGGGGGTTGGCGGGGGTGAAGTTGTCAGGGTCTCCTAAGAGGTTTGGGGAGAATAGTGCCAGGGCTGTTAGGCCAAGAACCAAGGCTGCAAAGCCAAGAAGATCCTTATACGAAAAGTAGGGGTGGAATGAGATTTTGTCAGCATCTGAGTTTAAACCAAGGGGGTTTGTTGAGCCCGTTTGATGTAGAAAGAGGAGGTGCACTAAAGTGGCACCTGCAATAACAAATGGGAAGAGGAAATGAAAGGCAAAAAATCGGGTTAGCGTAGCGTTGTCGACTGAGAAGCCCCCTCAGATCCACTGGACAAGAGAATTCCCGATATAGGGTACTGCAGAGAGGAGATTGGTGATGACGGTTGCCCCTCAAAAGGACATCTGTCCTCAGGGTAAGACGTAGCCCACGAAGGCTGTTATTATTACGAGAAGTAATAAGATAACGCCAATGTTTCATGTTTCTTTATAGAGATAGGAGCCGTAGTACAGTCCGCGGCCGACGTGCATGTAGATACAGATGAAGAAGAAGGAGGCGCCGTTGGCGTGGAGGTTGCGGATGAACCAGCCGTAGTTGACGTCTCGGCAAATGTGGCCAATAGAAGAGAAGGCAGTTGCGATATCAGAGGTGTAATGTATAGCGAGGAAAAGTCCTGTAAGGATTTGAATAATTAGGCAAAGGCCCAGTAGGGAGCCAAAGTTTCACCACACTGAGATGTTGGAGGGGGCGGGTAGGTCAACTAGTGCGTTATTTGCGATTTTTAGTAGGGGGTGAGTTTTTCGTAGGCTTGCCATTATAGGTTTTTGTAGTTGAATAACAACGGTGGTTTTTCAAGCCATTAGTCCTGGTTAAAACCCGGGCAGGAATTATGACCTACATTATGTCTTTGTTTTTATTGGGGTTAGTATTAGGCTTGGTAGCTGTTGCTTCTAACCCCTCCCCGTATTTTGCGGCCTTAGGGTTGGTAGTCGTAGCGGGCATGGGGTGTGGTGTTTTAGTTGGTCATGGGGGCCCTTTCTTATCTTTAGTTTTATTTTTAATTTATTTAGGGGGGATACTAGTTGTATTTGCATATTCAGCGGCTTTAGCTGCTGAGCCCTTTCCGGAGGGGCTGGGGAGCCGGCCTGTTGTAGCATACATAGTCCTGTACATGTTGGGGGTGTGTTTAGCGTCTAGTGCGGTGTGAGGGGGGTGGTATGAGTCGTCGTGAGTGCCGGCTGAGGAGCTTGGGGAATTTTCCACATTTCGTGGTGATATTGGAGGGGTGGCCCTAATGTACTCGTTGGGGGGTGGGATGTTGGTAATCAGCGCCTGGGTGCTGTTGCTTACGTTGTTTGTTGTTTTAGAGCTAACGCGGGGGTTGGCCCGGGGGACTCTTCGGGCGGTCTAGTATGTAATTACTAGGAGGGAGAGGGTGAGAGAGAGAAGGAAGAGGGTCAGGTAGGTCTTAATCAGGCCCTGCTGCGTGTTACTGATGGTGGTTACTAGGGGGATATTAGAGGAGGCTGCAGTCTTGGGGCCAATCTTTTCGATTCAGGACTGGTCAAGTATTTGGCTGGCGATTGTTTGTCCTAGGGCGAGGTTAAGTTTTGGGGCAAGTCGGTGGATGATGGGTGGGAAAAACCCAAGCATGTTGGAGAAGTGGTGAAGGGTCAGATTTGGTGTTTTTTGGAATTGTTTATTTGTTAGGGAGGCCAGCTCTAGGGCGAGAAGGAGGCCCATGATTGTAACCAGAAGGGCGGCCAGCTTGAGTAGCGGGGGTATGGTCATGATGGGGGTTTTTAGTGGTACAATGCTCGAGGTAATTAAAAGACCAGCAACGATGCTCCCTCACGCAAGTCGTTTGATGGGGTTGATGACTGCGGGGTTATTTTCATTGAGGGGGGAGAGGGAGTTAAACCGGGGGAAGCCCATAGATACAAAAAAGACCACCCGAAGGCTATAGATGGCCGTAAAGGAGGTGGCTAGGAGGGTAAGGACAAGGGCTCAGGCGTTTAGGTGGGACGTGTTTAGGGCTTCAATGATTGCGTCTTTTGAGAAAAAACCTGCGAGAAAGGGGGTGCCGGTGAGTGCAAGGCTCCCGATCGTGAGGCAAGAAGAGGTGAAGGGGGTGAGGTGGTGTATTCCTCCCATTTTGCGGATGTCTTGTTCATCATTCAGGCTGTGGATTACTGAGCCGGAGCAGAGGAAAAGTATTGCCTTAAAAAAGGCGTGTGTACAAATGTGCAGGAAAGCGAGCTGGGGTTGGTTTAATCCGATTGTTACTATTATTAGGCCCAGTTGGCTTGATGTTGAGAAGGCAATAATTTTCTTGATGTCATTTTGAGTTAAAGCACAGGTGGCTGTAAATAGGGTGGTTAGGGCCCCTAGGCAGAGGCAGGCGGTTAAGGCGGTTTGGTTCCCCTCTAGTAGGGGGCTCATCCGGACTAGTAAAAAGATACCAGCAACGACTATGGTGCTGGAGTGTAGTAGGGCAGAGACCGGCGTAGGACCTTCCATAGCCGCGGGCAGCCACGGATGGAGCCCAAACTGGGCGGACTTGCCGGTAGCGGCAAGAATTAGTCCTAATAGAGGGTAAGTGAGGTCGAAGTCTTTAGAGGCTGCAAAGATTTGCTGCATCTCTCAAGAGTTCAGGGTTATTGCCATTCATGCCATGGCAAAAATTAGGCCGATATCTCCGACTCGGTTGTAGACAACGGCCTGAAGTGCGGCGGTGTTAGCATCGGCTCGGCCGTACCACCACCCGATAAGAAGGAAGGATATAATGCCAACGCCCTCCCACCCAATAAACAGTTGAAACATGTTATTAGCTGTTACTAGGATGACCATGGCGATTAGGAAAACCAGGAGATATTTGAAAAAACGGTTTATGTTGGGGTCTGTGTGCATGTATCATGATGCAAACTCTAGGATCGACCATGTCACATAAAGGGCGACCGGGGTGAAGATGATGGAGTAGTGGTCAAATTTAAGGCTGATATTAATATCAAAGCAGGTTGTATTTATTCAATTTCAGGAGGTAATAATCGTTTCTGTGCCTTCGTTAAAGAACAAGAATAGTGGGAGGAGGCTAACGAAGAAGGCCAGTTTTACTGCCGTTTTAACATGAGAGACCGCTCAGGCCGAGCCCGGCGCGTGCGGGGAAAGGGTTGAGAGTACGGGGTAAGTTAATAGTGCAAAAATAATAATTAGGCTGGAAGTTATTATAAGCGAGGTTGGGTGCATAGCTGCCACTTGGATTTGCACCAAGAGTTTTTGGTTCCTAAGACCAAGGGATGAGCTGTTATCCTTTGGGAGCAGTTCAAGTGAGCCCTGGGGTCCAACCAGGGTTGCGGAGATTAGCAGTCTCCGTTGCTGGCGAGCCTCTCTTGGTGGATAAGGGGGTTTTAACCCCTGTCTTTAGAATCACAATCTAGTATTTTGTTAAACTATATCTACATGAGGCTCACCCTCAGATTAGCTCAGGCTTCATGACAAGCATAAGTAATGGGAGGAGGTGAAGAGCCAGGAGAAGGTGCTCTCGGGTGTGAGAGGGGGCCAGGGCAATAATGTGTGTTGGAAGGGGGCCTCGTTGGGTCATAAGGAATATATAGAGAGAGTAGCTTGCGGTAATTAGGGTGCCTGCTCCTGTTAATACGAGGGTTCATCAGGATCAGTTAAATATAGAGGTAATAATTATAATTTCCCCCATTAGATTAGGCAGAGGGGGAAGTGCCAGGTTGGCAAGACTTGCGATAAATCACCAGGTTGTCATTAGTGGTAGTACCATTTGCAGTCCCCGGGCCAAGAGTATGGTTCGGCTGTGTGTCCGCTCATAGTTTGTGTTAGCAAGGCAGAAGAGCGCTGAGGATGCGAGGCCGTGGGCAATCATAAGAATTAGGGCCCCCGTGAAGCCCCAGGGGGTTTGAATAAGGATGCCCCCTACGACCAGGCCTATATGGCTTACGGAGGAGTAGGCGATGAGTGACTTCAAGTCTGTTTGACGTAGGCAAATTGAGCCTGTCATAATTACGCCCCAAAGGGCAAAAACGATAAAGGGGTAGCTTAGTTCTTGGGTTAGGGGGTCTAACATGACAACCATTCGTATTATTCCGTAGCCGCCTAGTTTGAGAAGGACCGCAGCAAGGATTATTGAACCTGCAACGGGGGCCTCGACGTGTGCCTTGGGAAGTCAAAGATGTACTCCATACAGGGGCATTTTTACTAAAAATGCAAGAAGGCAGCCCGCCCACCATAGCTTGTCTGCATATGATGTAAGCTGGACGGGGTCCGTGTATTGGAGTGTAAGCAGGGAGAGGGTGCCCGCGCTATTTTGAAGTAGAAGGAGGGCAACTAGAAGAGGAAGAGAGCCTGCAAGTGTGTAGAAGAGGAAATATACACCTGCGCTTAGGCGCTCGGTTTGGTTGCCTCAGCGGGTGATGATAATTAGTGTCGGGATGAGGGTAGCCTCAAATATGATGTAAAACATAATAATTTCGGTGGCCCCGAAGGCCATGATAAGAAAGATTTGAAGGGATGTTAATAGGGTGATATAGGTGCGTTGGCGGTTAACAGGCTCAAGTGCGGTGTGGCTCTGGCTTGCCATAATTATAAGGGGAAGTAGTCAGCAGGTGAGAACGAGGAGGGGGGTGGACAGGGGGTCTGTGGCCATGTAGTTGTTAAGGCCGGATCAGCCGGTTTCGGACATGTTTGCTAGTCAAGAGAGGCTAAGCAGGGCAATAATAAGACTTTGAGTAAGAGTTGTAGGCCACAGTCATTTGGGCTTAACCGCCCAGGCGGTGGGTACCAGCATAAGGGTGGGGATCAAGATTTTTAGCATTGTAGGAGGTTGAGGCTTTGAAGGTGGTCTGTGCCGTGGGTTCGGGCGGTGGCTACTAGCAGGGCGAGGCCCGCGCTTGCTTCACAAGCTGAGAATGCTAATAGGAGCATGGGGGCGGCGGAGAGGCTTGTAGACCCCAGTTGTAAAGCTCAGAGGGAGAGGGCGATAAATAAAGAAAGTATTATGCCTTCTAAGCAGAGAAGGGCGGAGAGTAGGTGGGTACGATGGAAGGCCAGGCCTGTTAGTCCTAGTGTGAAAGCCGAGGAGAAGGCAAAGTGAACGGGGGTCATTAGGTAATTGTGGACTTTAACCACAAGTTTTTGAGCCGAAATCAAAGGTTCTTCTTAAACTAATTGCCTATTCAGCCCACTCTAGGCCACCTTGGAGTCACTCGTAAATCAGGCCCAGGGTGAGGAGGGCCAGGACAGCTGTGGCTCAGAGGAACGTTAATAGGGGGGACGCTAGTTGGTCTCCTCAGGGCAGGGGGAGCAAGAGGGCAATCTCTAGGTCAAACAGAAGAAAGAGGATTGCGACTAGGAAAAATCGTAATGAAAAGGGGAGGCGGGCCGATCCCAGGGGGTCAAATCCGCACTCATAGGGTGAGAGCTTTTCGTGGTCGGGGGTCATTTGGGGAAGCCAGAAGGACACGAGGGCCAGAATGATGGAGAGGGCTGCGGTAATAGTAATAACAGTTGTGATTAGGTTCATTATCTTTCCTTGGGCTCTAACCAAGGCCGGGTGATTGGAAGTCACTTATACTAACTTGTACTAGAAAGATTAGGACCCTCATCAGTAGATGGAGATGTATAGGAATAGTCAGACAACGTCTACGAAGTGTCAGTATCAGGCGGCTGCTTCAAATCCGAAGTGATGCTCTGCTGTAAAATGGTAGTGAATTTGGCGGAGTAGACAAACGGCCAGAAATGAAGAGCCAATAATAACGTGTAGTCCGTGGAAGCCGGTGGCCACAAAGAAGGTAGAGCCGTATACACCGTCGGCAATTGTGAATGGGGCCTCATAGTACTCCATGGCCTGAAGGAAGGTAAAATAAAACCCAAGAAGGATGGTAAGGGTGAGGGATTGGATGGCTTGTTTTCGTGCCCCCTCCATGATGCTGTGGTGGGCTCAGGTGACTGTGACCCCGGAGGCAAGCAGAACCGCTGTATTAAGCAGGGGCACTTCAAAGGGGTCAAGTGCAGTGATGCCTGTGGGTGGCCAGCACCCCCCTAGCTCGGGGGTGGGGGCTAGACTTGCGTGATAAAAAGCCCAGAAGAACCCAAGGAAAAAGAAAACCTCTGAGGTAATAAAAAGAACTATGCCATAGCGGAGCCCTTTCTGGACGGGGGGCGTGTGGTGTCCTTGGAAGGTTCCCTCCCGTACGATGTCTCGTCACCACTGGTATATTGTGAGAAGAAGGAGGGCTGTTCCGAGGGTTATTAGGGTCGTGGACTGGAAGTGGAACCAGGTTGCGAGACCAGATGTTATTAATAGGGCAGCAATGGCCCCTGTTAGAGGCCAGGGGCTGGGGTCAACTATGTGGTAGGGGTGTGCTTGATGGGCCATTAAACGTTTTCTTGGAGATAGAGCGTTAGTAGAAGGACAAATACGTAGGCTTGAATTATAGCAACGGCGATCTCTAGGAGGGTCAGAAGGACTAGAACTGCTGATGTGAGAAGGGCTACGGCGGGCATTAGGGGCATGAGGACAAAGGCGGCTGTTGCAATTAGTTGAATAAGCAGGTGGCCGGCGGTTAAATTTGCTGTTAGTCGAACCCCCAAGGCTAGAGGGCGGATGAAAAGGCTAATTGTTTCGATGATAATGAGGACAGGGATCAGGGGGCCGGGGGTGCCTTCTGGCAGAAGGTGTCCTAGGGCATGGGTTGGTTGGTTTCGCATCCCAATAATTACGGTTGCAAGTCACAGGGGTGTTGCAAGGCCGAGGTTGAGGGAGAGTTGGGTGGTGGGCGTAAAAGTATAGGGAAGAAGACCTAGCATATTTAGGGTAATTAAGAAGATTATTAAGGAGGTTAAAAGTGCAGCTCACTTGTGTCCTCCAAGGTTTAAGGGGAGGAGAAGTTGTTGTGTGAAGCGATTAATAAGCCAGCCTTGGAGGGCGAGGAAGCGGTTATTTAATCACCGGGCTGTGGGTGTGGGGTACAAGATCCAAGGGAGGGTGAGGGCCAGGGCCATTAAAGGCACCCCCAGGTGTGTAGGGCTCATAAATTGGTCAAAGAAGCTTAGTGTCATGGTCAGGTTCAGGGGTCTGTTTTAGGCTTCTCAGTGCTTTGGAGCGTTGGCTCGTTGGGGAAAGTGTGAGCCAGCACTTTGGGGGGAAGGACGGCTAAAAAGATTAGTCACGAGAAGACGAGGATTGCAAATCAAGGCGCGGGGTTGAGTTGAGGCATGTCGCTAGGGGTGGTTGGGAGCCACCAAACTTTAGCTTAAAAGGCTAACGCTAGGCCCTATTTAGCTTCTTAGCGAGGCGTCTTCAAGTATTCGGGAGGATCAGTTTTCAAAGTGTTCTAGGGGGACTGCCTCTACTACAATGGGCATAAAGCTGTGATTTGCCCCACAAATTTCAGAGCACTGGCCGTAGAAGACACCGGGCCGAGATGCAATAAAGGCGGTTTGGTTTAGTCGGCCTGGAACTGCGTCTATTTTAACGCCCAGGGCGGGGACTGACCAGGAGTGGAGGACATCATCAGCGGAGACTAAAACTCGAATGGGGGATTCGACGGGGATTACTATTCGATGGTCCGCCTCTAGGAGGCGGAATTGGCCGGGGGCTAGGTCTTGTGTGGGGATTATGTATGCGTCGAACCCCAGGTCTTCGTAGTCTGTGTATTCGTAGCTTCAGTACCACTGGTGACCTACGGCTTTAATTGTGAGAAGGGGGCTGTTGAGCTCGTCCATCANGTAAAGAATGCGCAGGGAAGGTAGGGCAATAAGGATAAGAATGATTGCTGGGAGGACGGTTCAGATAANCTCAATTTCTTGGGAGTCTAGAATATACTTGTTTGTTAGTTTGGTGGAAACTATAGCCACAATAATGTAAAGTACCAAAGTGCTAATTAAGAAAACGATTATTAAGGCGTGGTCGTGAAAGTGAAGAAGTTCTTCTATTACAGGTGAAGCTGCATCTTGAAATCCTAACTGTGAGGGATGGGCCATGGGGGGGGGGGGGGGGGGGAGTGGCAAAACACGCGGGAGTCTAACCCACAACGCTGCCTCGACAAGGCGGTGTAATATACTTTTACTAGTGTCTTATAAAGAAAGTGACAGAGCGGTTATGTGGCTGGCTTGAAACCAGCTCATGGGGGTTCGACTCCTCCCTTTCTCGTTAGTTTGATTGAACTTGAACAAATGCAGGCTCCTCGAAGGTGTGGTAGGGGGGAGGGCAGCCGTGCAGTCACTCTACATTTGTTGTTGTGAGCTCTACTGCTAGGACTTCTCGTTTAGCAGCAAATGCTTCTCAGATAATAAATAGGAATATAATTACAGCCACTAGGGAGATCAGGGACCCGACTGAGGAAACCGTGTTTCATAGGGTATAGGCATCTGGGTAGTCGGAGTATCGCCGAGGCATTCCGGCAAGTCCAAGGAAGTGCTGGGGGAAGAAGGTTAAATTAACACCTGCAAACATTACTCCGAAGTGGATTTTTGTTCAAGTGCTGTGGAGGGTATAGCCTGAAAATAGCGGGAATCAGTGCACGAAGCCGGCAACAATAGCAAAGACAGCCCCCATGGACAGGACGTAGTGGAAGTGGGCGACCACGTAATAAGTGTCATGGAGAACAATATCGAGAGAGGAGTTGGCAAGAATAATTCCTGTTAGGCCGCCCACCGTAAAGAGAAAAATAAAACCTAGTGCTCAGAGAAGGGGGGTCTCTCATTTGATGGAGCCCCCGTGGAGGGTGGCAAGCCAGCTAAAGACTTTTACGCCTGTGGGGATCGCAATAATTATGGTGGCAGATGTGAAGTAGGCGCGTGTGTCCACATCTATGCCCACGGTAAACATGTGGTGGGCCCATACGATGAAGCCTAGGAGGCCGATGGCCATCATAGCCCAGACCATGCCCATGTATCCGAAAGGTTCTTTTTTGCCAGAGTAATAGGCAACAATATGTGAGATTATTCCGAAGCCGGGGAGAATAAGAATATATACCTCTGGGTGGCCAAAGAATCAGAATAGGTGTTGGTAAAGGATGGGGTCCCCTCCTCCGGCGGGGTCGAAGAAGGTGGTATTAAGGTTACGATCTGTTAGGAGCATGGTAATTCCAGCTGCAAGGACGGGGAGAGAGAGGAGAAGTAGGACCGCCGTAATGAGCACGGACCAGACGAAGAGGGGTGTCTGGTACTGAGAAATCGCAGGGGGCTTCATGTTAATGATGGTCGTAATGAAATTAATTGCCCCGAGGATTGAAGAAATTCCTGCTAGGTGAAGGGAGAAGATTGTTAAATCAACGGAGGCTCCTGCATGGGCTAAGTTACCAGAGAGCGGGGGGTAAACTGTTCATCCTGTCCCAGCACCCGCCTCTACCCCTGAAGAGGCAAGGAGGAGGAGAAAGGATGGGGGAAGGAGTCAAAAGCTCATGTTGTTTATTCGGGGGAATGCTATGTCCGGGGCCCCGATTATTAAGGGTACGAGCCAGTTTCCAAATCCCCCAATCATAATTGGTATTACTATAAAGAAAATTATTACGAACGCATGTGCTGTAACAAGGACATTGTAAATTTGGTCGTCTCCCAGGAGGGCGCCGGGTTGGCTTAGCTCCGCTCGAATGAGTAGGCTTAGAGCTGTGCCAACTATTCCGGCCCAGGCACCAAATACTAGATAAAGGGTGCCAATGTCTTTGTGATTGGTCGAGAAGAATCAGCGTGTGATGGCCACAGGTAGGGTGGCTGAGCATAGGCGGTGGATTGTAGTCCCATAGACAGAGGTTCGATTCCTCTTCCTACCAAGCCCTAAGGTGTTTCTCACATGTAAGATTGCAAATCTTAAGAGGCAGAATAACCCCTGCTAGGGCTTCCCCCCGCCTTCTAAATGTTGACAAGGCGGGGGGAAGTAGGTTGATGCCCGCTGGTTTGAGCGTTTAGCTGTTAACTAAGAATTTGTAGGATCGAGGCCTGCCAACCTAGAAAGGCTTTAGCTTAATTAAAGTGTCTGTTTTGCATGCAGTAGATGTGGGGTAGTATCCCGCAGGTCTTATCAGGGGCTGGGGGATTTTCACCCCCGCTTAGGGCTTTGAAGGCCCTTGGTCTTGTGCTAGCCTAAGCCTCTTAGATGGTGAGGAGTGCTACTATGGCGGGGGTCAGAGGCAGTAGTAGCAGGGTTGTTGTGGCTGAGGTAGCAAGGGGGAGCGTGAGTTGTGAGGGTGGAAAGCGCCAGGGGGTTATGCCGATGGTATTATTGGGGGCCATGGTGAGCGTCATAGCATAGGAGAGGCGCAGGTAAAAGTACAGGCTGAGGAGGGCTGCTAATGCGGCTAGTGTTGCGGTGAGGGCCAGGTCTTGTTTGGTAAGCTCCTGTAAGATAAGCCACTTGGGTATAAATCCGGTGAGTGGGGGGAGGCCCCCCAGGGAGAGGAGGATGAGGGGGGCGAGGGCGGTCAGGGCGGGTGTTTTTGTCCAGGAGGTGCTGAGGGTGTTTAGGGTGGTTGAGTTATTCAGTTTAAATACGAGAAAAGTAGAAAATGTCATTAGGAGGTAGGCAAGTAGTGTCAGGAGGGTCAGGGAGGGGGAGAACTGTATTACGAGGACTATCCAGCCAAGGTGGGCGATGGAAGAGTAGGCAAGAATTTTCCGCAGCTGGGTTTGATTCAGCCCGCCTCAGCCCCCTACAAGGGTTGACGTGAGCCCTAGGACAACGAGAAGGGGGGAGTTTAGGGGCTGTATTTGTATAAGCAGGGCGAAGGGTGCCAGTTTTTGTCAAGTAGATAAAATAAGTCCTGTGGTAAGGTCTAGTCCTTGGAGGACCTCGGGTAGTCATGCATGCACTGGGGCTAGGCCCACCTTTAGGGCGAGGGCCAGGGTAATGAGTGTAACTGGAAGGGGGTGGGTTATTTGTTGAATGTCTCACTGTCCTGTTATTCAGGCGTTGGTGGTGCTTGCAAAGAGAAGCATTGCGGCCCCGGTGGCCTGTGTTAGGAAATACTTAGTGGTGGCTTCTACTGCCCGGGGGTGATGATGTTGTGCTATTAGGGGAATAATGGCGAGGGTATTTATTTCAAGGCCCATTCAGGCGAGGAGTCAGTGGGAGCTGGCAAAGGTGATTGTAGTCCCCAGGCCTAAGCCAAATAGTAGAGCGGCTAAAATGTACGGGTTCATTAGCAAAGGAGGGATTTTAACCAACATGCCTGGGGTATGGGCCCAAAAGCTTAATTAGCTGACTTTACTAGGAAGTGGTGTAGTGGAAGCACTAAGAGTTTTGATCTCTTTAGGTCGGGTTCGAGCCCCCTCTTTCTAAGGGGCTGGGGGGACTCTAACCCCCATTGTTCACTCTATCAAAGTGGTCCTTTGCTTCAGGCACGGCCCCGTGTTACACCTGCGGGGGTAAGCCGGCAAAGGCCACGGGTAGGGCGAGATGTCACACAACCAGGGCTAGTGTGAGGGGAAGAAAACTCTTTCAGATTAAGTGCATGAGCTGGTCGTACCGAAACCGGGGGTAGGAGGCTCGTACTCAAAGGAAGAGGACTGATAGAAGGGCTGCTTTGGCTATTAGGTTAATAGCGGTTAATTCTGGGAGGGAGGGGATATGTGAGGCGCCCAAGAAGAGCGTGGCGGAGAGTGTATTTATAAGCAGGATGTTGGCGTACTCTGCGAGGAAGAAAAGGGCGAAGGGCCCTCCTGCGTACTCTACGTTAAAGCCTGAAACAAGCTCGGATTCTCCCTCGGTGAGGTCAAAGGGTGCTCGGTTGGTTTCAGCTAGGGTGGAAATGTATCATATGGCTGCCAGGGGTCAGGCTGGAAGAATTAACCAGACACTCTCTTGTGCAACGTTAAAGGTCTGCAGGGTAAAGCCTCCCGTGAAGATAATGATGTTTAGAAGAATAAGGCCAAGGCTTACCTCATATGAGATGGTCTGAGCAACCGCTCGAAGAGCTCCGATGAGGGCATATTTTGAATTGGAGGCTCAGCCCGAGCCTAAAATGGAGTATACTGCGAGGCTGGATAGAGCAAGGATGAATAAGACACCAAGGTTAAGGTCCACCACGGGGTAGGGGAGGGGCAGGGGGGCTCAGAGGGTAAGGGCTAAGGTGAGGGCTAGCATGGGGGCTAATAGGAATAAGGCCGGGGAAGCAGTAGAGGGGCGAACGGGCTCCTTGATGAATAGTTTAAGGCCATCTGCGATAGGTTGCAAGAGTCCGTAAGGGCCCACGATATTGGGGCCCTTCCGCAGCTGCATGTAGCCTAGTACTTTTCGTTCCAGAAGTGTAAGGAAGGCGACGGCCAGAAGAACGGGTACGATAAAGGTTAGGGGGTTAACAAGGTGGGTTATGACTGTAGTTATCATAGTTGGGGAGAGGATTTGAACCTCTGTCGGAAGGGCTTAGACCTTTTGCAATTACCGGGCTCTGCCACCCTAACATGCCTTTTTCTCAGGCAGGGCAGTATGCCCTTTTGCCTGCTTTAGTTGTCTTCAGCAGGTAAGGGGGAGGCGTGCTTTAAGCATGGGCCTCTTCTTTTCGGTCCTTTCGTACTAGAAAAGAGCACTGCATAGATAGAAACTGACCTGGATTACTCCGGTCTGAACTCAGATCACGTAGGACTTTAATCGTTGAACAAACGAACCCTTAATAGCGGCTGCACCATTAGGATGTCCTGATCCAACATCGAGGTCGTAAACCCCCTTGTCGATATGGGCTCTAAAAGAGGATTGCGCTGTTATCCCTAGGGTAACTCGGTCCGTTGATCGGCACTGCCGGATCTTGTTGGTCAGAATTTCTGTTTACTAGAGCTGTGGCTCTTAGTTGTAGGAGGGGTGCTCCCATTCCACGTGGGGGTTTTTCAATGCCCCGCGGTCGCCCCAACCAAAGACATTCGGGCAGGTTTCATTTGGTTTAAGCCTTTATTTAGGGTTATTAACATGAACTGCCTTGGTGTCTAAAGCTTCATAGGGTCTTCTCGTCTTATGTTTGTATTCCCGCTTCTGCACGGGAAGATCAACTTCATTGACTGGAAAAAGGAGACAGTTAAGCCCTCGTTATGCCATTCATACAGGTCTTCATTTAAAAGACAAGTGATTGCGCTACCTTCGCACGGTCAAAATACCGCGGCCGTTAAACTAATAGTCACAGGGCAGGCGGGACCTCTTATTTGTTAAGTTTGCAAGAGGCGATGTTTTTGGTAAACAGGCGAGGCTTGTGTGTGTTTGCCGAGTTCCTTCTTTTTCTTTTAGCCTTTCCCTGTGGGCACACCTGTGTAGGTTTAACGGTTGTTTCCTGAATGCTTTTCTTGTTGTTTAGTCTATTATTCAGTGCCCTCTTTGTTTGGGGCCGTTAATGGTCGGCGGGATGTCCGTTCCGATGTACATGTGTGCAGGGAGAGGGCCAGGGGCCCTCTTATTACTCATATTAGCATAGTCGCCCCCATGCATGCATGGGGCGGTTCATTATGTTTAGGGGGATAAGATTTGATGATCAGAATAAGAAGGGTTTGTGTTATATTTGAGCTTTAACGCTTTCTGAGGGGGTGGCTGCTTTTAGGCCCACCCAAATATTTTCCTTTAGGTATTATGATCTTTACCCTCCTGGTAAAGTTGTGTCTTGGCTCAAAGGGGCTGTACCCCCTTTGATTAACTCCCCCGGTTTCTTAAGTACATCGATAGGGGTTAACCTAGGGTGAAAAGAGAAGCCGGGAGGCTGAACTTCTATTCATTTCTTGAACAACCAGCTATAACTAGGTTCGGTAGGTCTGTCACCTCTACTCAAAGCTCTTCCCACTCTTTTGCAACAGAGACGGGTGTGCCCTATTAATAGGCTGTCTTGGAGTAGCTCACCTAGTTTCGGGATCTCAAACTAAAGCACGCTTTGCTTGGACTACACTTGCTAAATCATGATGCAAAAGGTACGAGTCCTAGTCTCTGCTTTTTTAGGCTTCACTGGTCTTTTTCATCTCTCTTTCAGCGTTCCCTTGCGGTACTTTCTCTATTGCGCCGGGGGTCCGTTTCTATCTCCTATACTAAGGGGGAAAAATGGTTTGTTTATATGAATACTGGTGTACTTAGGGGTTATTAACAGGGGGTGGTTGAGGTTGTTTGAGTGGGCTAGCTATAAGGCTTCAGGACGATCCGACTTGCACGGATACTTTCTCAGTGTAAGGGAGACGCCCTTCTGGCTTGGCTACGCTCTGATTTTTCCAAGCGCACCTTCCGGTACGCTTACCATGTTACGACTTGCCTCCCCTTTGCGATTATTAGGGTTTAGTTAATTAAGTTGGTGGGCTTGGGGAGAGTGACGGGCGGTGTGTGCGCGCTTTAGGGCCAGTTTCAGCGGAACACGCTACTTTCTGCTTACTGCTAAATCCTCCTTCAGATGAACGTTTCAGTGCATCGTCCGTATTCGCTGCAGCAGCGAATGTAGCCCATTTCTTCCCCTCCCATGCGCTACACCTCGACCTGACGTTCTGGGCTTGGCCAGTTTTGCTTACTATTAGACCTTCACAGGGTAAGCTGACGACGGCGGTATATAGGCGGGTGAAACAAGGAAAGGTGAGGTTGAACGGGGGGTATCGGTTCTAGAACAGGCTCCTCTAGGTGGGTTTAAAGCACCGCCAAGTCCTTTGGGTTTTAAGCTGCTGCTCGTAGTTCCCAGGCGGATAGCGGGTGTGGGGTACTATCAATGTTTAGGGCTAGGCATAGTGGGGTATCTAATCCCAGTTTGTGCCGTAGCTTTCGTGGGTTCAGATATATAAAGTTACCTTCGTGGTTGAGCTTCTTGTCTTCGGGTGCGTATAACAGCCGTGAGGATGTTCGGCTTTAGTATAAATTCTAGCTTAACCACTCTTTACGCCGGGGTCTTTCAACTTGGGCCTCTCGTATAACCGCGGTGGCTGGCACGAGTTTTACCGGCCCTCTTAGCTTTGACCAAGTCAAGTTTTCACTTATGGCTTAATGTTTATCACTGCTGAGTTCCCTTGGGGGTGTGGCTAAGCAAGGCGTCGTGGGCTAACTAGAGGTGTGCCTGATACCTGCTCCTTGTTCCCGGGCGGGGAACAGTAGGGCATTCTCACAGGAGTGCGGATACTTGCATGTGTAAGTTTAGCTAAAGTTGATAGTAAAGTCAGGACCAAACCTTTGTGCTTGCGGGGCTTTCTAGGGCCCATTTTAACATCTTCAGTGTTATGCTTTAGTTAAGCTACGTTAGC